AAGAGTAAGTATGATTTTACATGCTTTGCTTCTGTACAACTACAAAGTAAGAAACGTTAGAATTGAATTGGATTAATATCAGTAGATCCTTTTTTAATCATTCATTGAATGATAAATCACTACAAGTGACGGAGAAACACGATTTAAATAACGAAAAATCCAAAATTTAAATAGAGTATCTAGAATGACTGGAAAAGTAGAAACAAGACCAGATATAATTTGATCATTATGAGCAAATCCAAAATCTTTGTAGACAAAGCCAATCATTAGTTCCCAACCATGGGGCGAATGGAATCCGATACATAAATCTGTTAATAAAAGAATCGAAAAAGCCTTTATTGTGTCACTTAAGTTATATAGGAATTCCTGAGCCCAAGAGTTAAGAATAACAAGTTCTTTATTACCCAAAATTGAATAACCACTTAGAATAACGAAACAGATTATATTTGTCAAGAAGTGCAAAATCGTATGGATATGATCCTCATTGTGTATCTTGATTAATTGGAGCGTTTCTTTGTGGATTCCTATACGAAGGTTTTGTAGATGTGTCTCCGAGTATTTCTTGATCATTTCCTCCAAAAGAAAGATTTCCTCCAATTCTATGAATTTTTCGAGAATATTTTTTTCTTGAATATCATTCAAAAAAATTTCAGATTGCCTAGTATTCCACCAATAAGTAACCCAAGATTCCAGACTTTTATTAAATGAGAGAGAAATCCACCAGGGCAAAAATACTATAGATGCAAGATATAAAAGAGGGTTGAATGCTTTCTTTTTTGACATTTTTTCATTTCGTCTATGAATTTTTAATGAACCGACCTCATTAGTTGACTCTACGCCATCCAATATTTCTCTCATGCATGAGTTCTATTACAAAGTATCGAACTTATGAATCTATTCACTGTTTTGTTTTGTGGTTGTTACGTTACGTATACGTCTTCTTTGACTAGAATGAGCGTTATGAAGAAACTTCAGTTAAGTTATGGTATAGAAAAGTGGGATTCTTTAGTTTTTCCTTACTGCTGAGAAAGCATTCACTCTCTCAGCTCATTTCTCAAAATACTTCAATCGGTACACGCAAGAAATAGGCCAATTCGGCAGCTTTTTGTTCGATTTCCCGTGGAGTAACATTCTCATCAGTACGAGTCAAGGGAATGGCCCCCTGGCCTCTGATATCCATATAAAGGACACGGCGAGCATAAATACCCTCTTTAACTTCTATTCTGACGGACTGAATATCCTTTATAAGGAATCGGAGGAAGATGCGACGATTTTTTCCAGGGAATCCCCAACGAAAAATACACACCATTCCTTCTTTTCTATCGAATCGATCATAACCACCCCCTACATTCCACGAAATTGTGCACCACAAATAGGAGCTAATAAAGAGACCCGCGATCCCATAGAAAGACATCACAATCCCTTGTGGAAAAAAAAGGATTTGCTGAGACGGAAATAAAGATATCAAGTTTCTCCCAAGATAACTGGAAGTTCCAACCAATAAGAATCCTAATGAACCTAAAAAAAGGATAATGGCCCAGCAGAAATTACTTGTTTTTCGCGACCCCGTTATAGGTTGTATCCATATATGTTCTGATCGACAACTCATACTTGATCTGGTTTCGTTTTATTGTAATTGAGAGAATACCCTAGACTTTAGTCTTTTTGTTTCCGAAGTAACTCTCATCAACTAGTACTAGTTTGATGTGAACCTTTAAGAATAATTTATCAAATTGGTTAGATCTAAAAAAAAAAAAAATACCCTTCGTATGATCCCATCAATATACATATAGATGTACCGATTTTACAGTTCAGCCATCCGGCGATCCTGAGATTTTTTCAAATAGATAGAATTCCTTTAACCCCATATCATCTTTCTACAGGCCAAAGAGCCCCTTTTCGACGGAAGCGCCGCATGTTATACCTTCTTTTCTTACACTAAATAGGTATCTGCGTTATGATACAAGTCTTAGTTTTGAAAAAAAAAAAATGGATCAGAGTTGGGCCCATCAGATCTAAACAGTCTTATTTTTTTGAACATGAAGAAATAAAGAAGCCATTGCCATTGCCGGAAATACTAAGCCTACTAAAGGCACCAAAACAGAGGGAAAGTCGAAAGTTGTCATATAAAGGATACCTCAATTTACTATTTGTACCTATTATTATTTATATTAATATTAATATTATAAAGATAAAGATTAGTATAAATCTAAGTATATATCTAAGTGAGTATATAAGGTACAAAAGCATATATCATATCTATAGTTTCTATATTCTATAATTCTATATTTGGATTATATATACATACGTAAGACGTAGAACAAAAATTTTTTATTTTCCTAGAATTTAACGAAAATAAGAATTCACTATTTTTCTTGTTGATAGAAGCCTCTTAACTGAATTAGTAATCAAGAATATAGATAAAAAGGAGTTATCCACAACTTTTGATTTCTTTTTACAATTTAGATCTTATGTCAACAAAGAAACCCCATTCATATTC